ATTCATAGATGCGGATCTCGGACCTATGAATGGGGATATTCCCGAGACTTACAAAGAAAAAAGGAAGTGACTTAGACAAAAAGAGAAGCGACTTGGACAAAAAGAAACGAAGTGACTTAGAAAAATCTTGTTTGTCGATAACCTCGGACCAATCAATCGAATATTGATTAATACGTAATCGATCGAACACTACTTGAAAACGGCTCTTCCGCTCAGCAACGAAATGTTCCAAATCTTCCTGGAAATTCTTGCTCCCATTGGACCATTTGTATCTATATGCATCAGGATCCCGATTCATGGATCTCTCGGTTCGAGAAATAAGAGGATCGAACCATTTCTTCTGACTCTTTTTCAAATTCGAGAAATGTTGGTTGATCGTATATTTCATTATAGTTCTATGATTCAGAGTATCATTTCCTATTTGATCCCTTTGAATTCCATATTTGAAGTTGCGATCGGATCTATTCATTAAAAAGAATTGATTCGATACATTTCTTATGTACCCATGGGTGCTATATTGGATTTGAATCAGATTTTGGATCAATCTATATTGATTGACTGCCTTCATTATGTTGTTGCTAGCAAATACCACTATTTTTGGTTTTGGATCTTCCAAAGCATTCCCGCAGGAGATCCGGACCCATTTTTTTCTGATCCTTCGATAAAAAGATTCATTCTCTTCATAAAAAATAGGAGGTAGAACCAATAAAGATTTCTTTTTCGATTCATCCCTAGAGTTGAATACCTCATTCAAGAATTTTTTTGGATCCAATCTGTAGGAATCAATAGAAAAGGCAAATCCCTTATGATACACCAGATCCGGCTCGGTTATTGATAGAGTTAATAGATCTGCCATTTCTTGAAATCTCTCTTCTGATTTAAAATCGTGGTGCAACGTGTATCCTCCCCTGTTCCGGTCATGGAATAGATGAAATAAATAAAAAAATGAATTTTGGTTCAAGAATGAAATCTTATTGGAACTGTCCGGTTCATCCTTCGGAACCATATCACATCCCGGATCTGATAAAATAGGATGAATTGATGCGGTATTTTGTAAATACGTAATTATCTTGAATATATCAACCATTTCTTTATTTTCCGATCTCCTGGAAGGGACAAAAGAAAAATCTTGTTGTTTCTTCAACAATTTCTGATCTCTAGTGGACCCCTCCGTAGGATTCGAACCCAGATGAAGTTCTGACCACCTGTCAGAGAAAAAAGAACGAATTGATCTTGTAGGATTCCCAATAAATTCTTCGATTTCTTCCGGAAGCAGATGATTATTCATCTGCTTCTCACGTTCCGTGAATAGCCGGGACAATGAGGAATCCTCAGAAAGGCATTTCGGGAATCGGTCTGATTCTATCTCTGTTCGTTCCGTTTGAAGAAAGGAAGGATCCAAAAGAATCGATCTTTCTTTTAGTTGTTGAATCTCTCTTTGATTGATCAATGTGTGATATTCCGAATCCTCATTACTAATGGAATCAAAATGATCTCTGGATTGATCAGAAGATCCTTTCAATTGGCTAGAATCCGTTACTTGAACGAAAATAGATCTTGTGGAATCATCATATTGCATATTTGACGATACATTCCTCAAAAAATCCGATTCGTGCGGATTCTTCCCCCAACTAACGAAGAGATCTTGGCGGAATTGCCACATATGAAATTGAGCACAATTTTGCAAAGAAATACCCCACTTGTTTCTCGAGAGGAGATGGGAAACATGCTCAATATCATTTGATTGAATAGTTGACCCAGCTCCTTGTTGTTTGAAGAAGCCCTCCACTTCAATCGGTCTTTTTTCACGAAAAGCAGACATGAGATAACAAATCCAGTGTTTCACTAAGATTTCGAATAGCTGTCCCGAATTCAAGTTAATTATGTTTCGCTTCTTCCTCGGAGAAAGACGATCAAACAATTCCCAATCACGGTCCTTGCGGATCGGATCATCCGTATAGGATACAAAAGGAGACTCCAGATATTTGATATCTTTCTCTTTGAATGAGATCTCAATTCCAGCTACGGTTTCATTAGATATCTTACAACTATAATCCCTCTTTTTTCCGATCCGGTTCCTCCACCACCGCGAACCCCAGTTAGATTCAGGCATGATACACTTTTTAGTTATTGGGAGAACCCAAGTACTCTCTTTCGGATCCATGAAACAACTCTCAGAGATCTTTTTCCCTTTTGGAAGATACAGGAGCGAAACAATCAACCTATTGATATTGGAAGACCCAAAAGATTCTTCCAATGTATCATTTCTGGGTCCAATGGAATTCATAGGTATAGGAAGAAGCCCCATCAAATAGAGATTTTTTCTTTCGACCCTATTTCGATTGTTAATACGATTACGATATATAAGGACCGCTACTGCAAGCAGTACTACTACACCTTTGATCGTGAAATATCGATTGTTTGTTGAACCCTGTGAATCGCGTGAAAGTAGGATACTCCAAATTCGGGGGTCAAAGAGTTTCATAAAACGTTCTTGGTG